TGGTTCTCTCGCGAAAATCGCGAGTTGCAGAGATGAGAACCATGAAAAGCAAGATCCCGAATAAGAAAACAGAAACCGAGGAAACCACAAGAGTGAAGACTAGTAGAGTCTCGTCTTTTGTCATTCTTTACTCCTTTTTCACTCAATGATTCATTCGAATTTCCCGACCAAAAATTCTATATGTCTATTCTATGATATTTCTATATATATAGAATATGATATCTAATATGACACCCGATTTGTCAAAGGGATTGGATTGGCGACTTACCCATTCAGTGACTTTGGCACTGGACGTTCCAAAAACGGGCACTATCGGATCGGGTGAATTAGAGAATAGACAGAGGTCCGTTGGCATTTCAGCCTTTCTTCTCCTTTCAGGGCCTATCCGAAAGAGAATCCAGTACCTCTTGGTCCTGAATATCAGAATAGGACGAACGAACCGGCCTCCGCGGATATCTTTGCTTCGGAACAAAACCCTGCAATCAAATAGATTGTCCCAAGGGCGCCATATTCTAGGAGCCCAAGTTATGCTATTGAAAATTCGTTCCTCTAGCAGTTCCGGTTTGACCATTCCGTTCCCTTTTTCAAACTCCACTTCTTTTCATATAGCAATCCCTGATCAAAGAGAGAACAATATCCATTTCAAAACATTTCTAACGGATTCCTTGGTTCGGACCGACGAAGTAATGGCACTCGATTATTATCAACCTGACTGCAATCTTTTTCTGTCGGTAAGGATTGCACCAGAGCCCCTTCTACTTCTAATAGGCCATGAACTATAGATAGAGAAGAATCATTCTGAGCGAGTCCATAAGAAGCGATCCGCTTTTTTTCATCGGTTCCAGGGGAAGACCAAAGATCTTGCGCGGCCGGTCCGCCAGAAAAACTCAAAAGAGAAAGAAGTCTCGTTAATCTCTTCATGCTCGTTCCAAGTTCGAAGTACCTTTTGGCCAAAGAAAAACCCGCTTCCTGACACGATTGCCTCTTTATTTTATATAGATAGATTAGATTCCATGGGGTTATTACTTATAAGTCTATTTTGTACAAGAGCCCCTCCTATCTGATAGAAAACGGTCCCATGATCCCGAGCCGGTCTTACCTTGGCTCGCAAACCCCAAGTTTGTCTATGAGGAGCTAATCTAATTGTATTTTTTTCTATAATGGATTTCTTATGTGGAATACTAATGGATAGGGCCTCGTTGCTAAGTGCTACAAGATCTAGTGCACTGAAACTCGTGGTTATGGACCCGAATCCTTTAGTATGGAACATTGTCTTTTCCAAGTAAAAACCCCTAGTATATGAAAGAATGAAAAGGTGCTTTCGTTCTTGTGGAATAAGAAGCCCTCGTACCTTAATGAAAGGAAAATCGGAATTTTTCGTTAGGTATTTGACCAAATAGGATCGCCCAGTTCCTATAGAACCTATCACTAAAATACCCGATAGGGCTCAGCGGAACGAAAAAGGTTTTCCATGAGATGGTGAGATGGTAAATGAAAATGATTAGCCCCACACGAGGTTTGGGAATAAGTGATTGTCTGATAATGAGCAAGGAATATACGTCTTTCTGCTAAAGAGGATCTATTAAACTCATAATTCATTAGATCCTTGTTAGCAATTCAACTAGGTATCATAAGTAAATGGATCCCGGTTGTTCAATCCTTTGATAACCAAGGTCATTCTTTGCTAAAGAGAAACGATCACTATGAGTCAGACTCAATAGAATTGGATCCATTCCAAATAGCAAGAAGTAGGATTCTTGATCCCTCTCAATCTCTCTTTCAATTCGAGGATCCAGAGAGGTGTTTTCATAGTCATCTCCGAATATTTGCCATCTCCGAATATTTTCGATTTCGTTTTTCTATGATATGTCTTTCTATATGAAAATTGGTTATTTACGATATACGATGATCCCTGTTAAGCATCCATGGCTGAATGGTTAAAGCGCCCAACTCATAATTGGTGAATTTGCGGGTTCAATTCCTGCTGGATGCACGCGAACGGGAACGTTCCATAAGTCTATTGGAACTGGCTCTCTATCCATGGAATCTCATCCATCATCCATACATAAGGAATTGGTATGGTATATTCATACCATAACATAAGAACAATAAGAACTCGAATTCTTATCGATACTGGAACTCAGAGCATAGGAGGGAAAGTCGATTTATGGATGGAATCAAATACGCAGTATTTACAGAAAAAAGTCTTCGTTTATTGGGAAAGAATCAATATACTTTTAATGTTGAATCGGGATTCACTAAGACAGAAATAAAGCATTGGGTCGAACTCTTCTTTGGTGTTAAGGTAGTAGCTGTGAATAGCCATCGACTACCTGGAAAGGGTAGAAGAATGGGACCTATTCTGGGACATACAATGCATTACAGACGTATGATCATTACCCTTCAACCGGGTTATTCTATTCCACTTCTAGATAGAGAAAAAAACTAAAGGAGAATACTTAATAATACGGCGAAACTTTTATACAAAACACCTATCCCGAGCACACGCAAGGGAACCGTAGACAGGCAAGTGAAATCCAATCCACGAAATAATTTGATCCATGGACGGCACCGTTGTGGTAAAGGTCGTAATTCCAGAGGAATCATTACTGCAAGGCATAGAGGGGGAGGTCATAAGCGCCTATACCGTAAAATCGATTTTCGACGGAATCAAAAAGACATATCTGGTAAAATCGTAACCATAGAATACGACCCTAATCGAAATGCATACATTTGTCTCATACACTATGGGGATGGTGAGAAGAGATATATTTTACATCCCAGAGGGGCTATAATTGGGGATACTATTGTTTCTGGTACAAAAGTTCCTATATCAATGGGAAATGCCCTACCTTTGAGTGCGGTTTGAACTATTGATTTACGTAATTGGAAGTAACCAATTAGGTTTACGACGAAACCTAGAAATCGATCACTGATCCAATTTAACTACCTCTACAGGATAGACCTCAACAGAAAACTGTTGAGTAACGGCAGCAAGTGATTGAGTTCAGTAGTTCCTCATAGAAAATTATTGACTCTAGGGATATGGTAATATGGAGAAGACAAAATTGTTTGAAGCACGCACAGAACCGGAAGCGCCCCTTGTTTCAAAGAGAGGAGGACGGGTTATTCACATTTAATTTGATGGTCAGAGGCGAATTGAAAGCTAAGCAGTGGTAATTAAGACCCCCGGGGAAAATAGGGATGTCTCCTACGTTACCCATAATATGTGGAAGTATCGACGTAATTTCATAGAGTCATTCGATCTGAATGCTACATGAAGAACATAAGCCAGATGACGGAACGCGGAGACCTAGGATGTAGAAGATCATAACATGAGCGATTCGGCGGATTTGGATTCCTTTCCTATATATCCACTCATGTGGTACTTCATCATATGATTCATATAAGATCCATCTGTCTAGAGATCGTCATATACATCTAGAAAGCCGTATGCTTTGGAAGAAGCTTGTACAGTTTGGGAAGGGGTTTTTTGAGAGAAAAGAAGAATCTACTTCAACCGATATGCCCTTAGGCACGGCCATGCATAACATAGAAATCGCACGTGGAAGGGGTGGGCAATTAGCTAGAGCAGCAGGTGCTGTAGCGAAACTGATTGCAAAAGAGGGTAAATTGGCCACTTTAAGATTACCATCTGGGGAGGTCCGTTTAGTATCCCAAAACTGCTTAGCAACAGTCGGACAAGTTGGTAATGTTGGGGTGAACCAAAAAAGTTTGGGTAGAGCGGGATCTAAGTGTTGGCTAGGTAAACGCCCCGTAGTAAGAGGGGTAGTTATGAACCCTGTGGACCACCCCCATGGGGGCGGTGAAGGGAAAGCCCCCATTGGTAGAAAAAAACCCACAACCCCTTGGGGTTATCCTGCGCTTGGAAGAAGAACTAGGAAACGGAAAAAATATAGCGATAGTTTTATTCTTCGTCGCCGTAAGTAAATACGTAACTAGGAATATGGAAAATTGCATTTTTGGAATTTGCAATAATGCGATGGGCGAACGACGGGAATTGAACCCGCGCATGGTGGATTCACAATCCACTGCCTTGATCCACTTGGCTACATCCGCCCCTTATCCAGCTAAAGGATTTTTCTCTTTTTTGCATTCATCATTATTCTATTTATTCTGACCTCCATACTTCGATCGAGATATTGGACATAGAATGTCCACTCTTTAAAAAGGAAAAAAAGGAGTAATCAGCTGTGACACGAAAAAAAACGAATCCTTTTGTAGCTCATCATTTATTGGAAAAAATAGAAAAGGTCAATATGAAGGAGGAGAAAGAAACAATAGTAACGTGGTCCCGGGCATCTAGCATTCTACCCACAATGGTTGGCCATACAATCGCAATTCATAATGGAAAGGAACATATACCTATTTACATAACAAATCCTATGGTGGGTCGCAAATTGGGGGAATTCGTACCTACTCGGCATTTCACGAGTTATGAAAATGCAAGAAAAGATACTAAATCTCGTCGTTAACTGAATTCAAAATGGAAAGATTCAGAATAAAAAAAACAAAGAA